TCGTAATTATTTTGAAATATATAGGTTCAAAATATCCTTTCGAATAAAGAAAAGAACGAAATTGTCCAATAACTGTACCCATACCTACATCAATTCACACCTATTAGATTAGAATTTAAGAACGTATCAAAAAAAAATTTCCTGGTCAAGTCAATAAGGTCATGAAAAGCATTTCGATTTTTTTATCTCTTATTTTACATATAATGGATTTGCCTGGACCAATACATGATTTTCTTTTAGTTTTTATGGGATCAGGTCTTATATTAGGAGGTCTGGGAGTGGTATTACTTACCAACCCAATTTATTCTGCCTTTTCGTTGGGATTTGTTTTTGTTTGTATATCCTTATTCTATATTCTATCAAATTCCCATTTTGTCGCTGCTGCACAGCTCCTTATTTACGTGGGGGCCGTAAATGTTTTAATCATATTTGCTGTGATGTTCATGAATGGTTCAGAATATTACAAAGATTTTAATCTGTGGACCATTGGGGATGGGATTACTTCGTTGGTTTGTACAAGTATTCTTGTTTCGTTAATTACTACTATTCTGGATACGTCATGGTACGGGGTTATTTGGACTACAAGATTAAACCAGATTCTAGAGCAAGATTTTATAAGTAATAGTCAACAAATTGGAATTCATTTATCAACAGATTTTTTTCTTCCATTTGAACTCATTTCGATAATTCTTTTAATTGCTTTGATAGGTGCAATTGCTGTGGCTCGTCAGTAATAAATCTTTATAATTAGAAAGAGCAATCCAAACCAAATAAAACTTTTTTCTGTGTTCTCACATCCATTTCCCTTCAATTCTATTTGAATACTATTCATGTCTAAAATAGAACTTCTTTTATTCGATCTATTACCAAAAGAATATATTAGTCCGTATTTGTTATATTCTAGTCAATCGAATCCGTTGAATTATTGTTCATATTGAAATGAATTTAAATTGATAAGGAGTTGGTCAATGATGCTCGAACATGTACTTGTTTTGAGTGCCTATTTATTTTCTATCGGTATTTATGGATTGATCACGAGTCGAAATATGGTTAGGGCGCTTATGTGTCTTGAACTTATACTGAATGCGGTTAATATAAATTTCGTAACGTTTTCTGATTTTTTTGATAATCGTCAATTAAAAGGGGATATTTTCTCCATTTTTGTTATAGCAATTGCCGCCGCTGAAGCAGCTATTGGATCAGCTATTGTTTCGTCAATTTATCGTAACAGAAAATCCACTCGTATCAACCAATCGACTTTGTTGAATAAGTAGCATTAATCATAAAAATGATAATATTCATAAATTAAAATTTGAATTAGCATGTATAATACGTTCTAACCCATTAAATAAATCATATTTGAGAAAACGAAAGAAATCAAAGTATCTTGGCCCTCTCTTATGAGTTGATCCAGAACTAAATTGATTAGAAAAATTCTGGTAAAGTAAATCATTGATTCATCTAGTGTTGAAATATATGATTCATTTACAAGTTTACTAGATTGAAAATTTATGACATTCAAAAATTTATAGATCCTATGTCACATTCAGTCAAAATTTATGATACATGTATAGGGTGTACTCAATGTGTCCGAGCTTGCCCCACAGATGTATTAGAAATGATACCTTGGGACGGCTGTAAAGCTAAGCAAATTGCTTCCGCTCCAAGAACAGAGGACTGTGTTGGTTGTAAGAGATGCGAATCCGCGTGTCCAACAGATTTCTTGAGCGTTCGGGTTTATTTATGGCATGAAACAACTCGAAGCATGGGTCTCGCTTATTGATACGTTGCAGAAAACCTCACTTGAATACATTTTTAATACATTTTCTTTTTTTTACTGACAAAAACCCGTACTCGAAAAAAAAATATAAATAGAATATTATTTTTATATTTTTTTTCGAGTACGGGTTTTTTGGTCCAAGCGTATCTTGTCTTTACCACGAATTATTTTCCTTGGTTAACAATAATTGTAGTTTTGCCGATATCTGCAGGTTCTTTAATTTTTTTTCTCCCTCATAGAGGAAATAAGGTAATTAGATGGTATACTATATGTATATGCCTCTTAGAACTCCTTCTAACGACCTATGCATTCTGTTATCATTTCCAATTGGACGATCCATTAATTCAGCTGGCGGAAGATTATAAATGGATCAATTTTTTTGATTTTTACTGGAGATTGGGAATAGATGGACTTTCTATAGGACCCATTTTACTGACGGGATTTATCACTACTTTAGCTACCTTAGCGGCTCGGCCAGTTACTCGAGATTCCCGATTATTCCATTTTCTGATGTTAGCAATGTACAGCGGTCAAATAGGATCATTTTCTTCTCGAGACCTTTTACTTTTTTTCATCATGTGGGAGTTAGAATTAATTCCCGTTTATCTACTTCTATCCATGTGGGGGGGAAAGAAACGTCTGTATTCAGCTACAAAATTTATTTTGTACACTGCAGGAAGTTCCGTTTTTCTATTAATAGGGGTTTTGGGTATCGGTTTA